AGGAACCAGATTTGAACTGGTGACACGAGGATTTTCAGTCCTCTGCTCTACCAGCTGAGCTATCCCGACTATTATTTTACTTAATATATCATCCGCATTTTATGATATGACTTCGTTCTATGTCAATTGAAAAATGAATTAATCTTACTTTGTGTGTACCTTATATAACACCAAACCCAAGTTGGGTTAATACAAAAAAAGCTACACTCGGTTTTTTTTTACATAACTTTGTGAAAGAAAAAACCGAATAAGAAAAAAAAATAGGCTAAAGCATTACCGAGTCAAATGTTTTTTTGGGGATAGAGGGACTTGAACCCTCACGATTTATAAAGTCGACGGATTTTCCTCTTACTTTCAATTTCATTGTTGTCACTGTTGACATGTAGAATGGGACTCTATCTTTATTCTCGTGCCATTAATCCTTTTTTTTTCAAAAAAAATTTATCAGATCCTGGAGTAAATTGATTTCTAAATGATATAATCAATGAAGATTCGATTCTTTCTGCCATCCAATCGATTCACATCCCAAGAATTCTTTCATTTTGCATATAATCATCAAAATATAGACTCGCGGCGTCTTAATCCAGTTTGTATAGCGTTCGTACATATATCTATGTATATCGGTTCCCCCCTTTTTTTGAGTTTCGATAGAAGGATTCCTTTACCAACTCAACGCAGTAAACTCTATTTGTTAGAACATCTCCCATTGAGTCTCTGCACCTATCCTATTCTTTTTGTATTCTCGCGTTACGAACTGCTGGTGGTTTTCGTAAAACAGGATTTGGCTCAGGATTACCCCATCTTAAATTCCAGGGTTTCTCTGAATTTGAAAGTTGTCACTTCGTATGTTTCCATACCAAGGCTCAATCCAATTAAGTCCGTAGCGTCTACCAATTTCGCCATATCCCCTTATGTTTTACTATGCTGAAATCAAAGCGGTGTATTTTTTTTCAATACGAATTTCGTATGATGGGATTTCTATTTATATGTAAATCAAACCTCTATAAACTAAAAAAGTGGATCTTGTTGTTTGAATTTATTGCCTATTTCTATTTTGTTTAATTTTGTTTAAGGTCTATTGGATACCCAAAGCCGACACCCACATTTGATACAACCCGAAATGATTCTATCATTTCTGTTTATGCAATTCAATAGAAATTGATACATGTTCTAATCTATATATAGATGCCTCGCTTATTATCATTATTTTTTTTTGATGTAATTTGAAATACTTGAACGGTCGATTCCTTTTTTGTCTTTAACTTCTGAGAAAATAACTCAAACAAGGTATTTGATACAATATCAATCATTTTGTATCTAATTATCAAAACTATTAATCATTGATTATAGCTAAAACGAAACTAATTATTTCAGTAAGTTTTCAATTTTTTATTAAAAATATTGGAATTAGTTAGAATTTTGAATTCTTTCGAATTCCTCGAATTCTAATACATTAACATTTTCAAATACCTTATTGAAAGAAGTTTACCTTAAGCGTTGATAAACAGCAAATGGATATGCATCATTTTATATCACTCAAATTTAATTATATATAATTATATATAATTAAAAATAATTAAAAATGAGAATAATTTAGAATAAATAATCGAATTAATAATCATTATTTTCTAAAATATTGATCAATATCAAAAGAGAGGAATCTATAGTTATTGCTATTATGAATAGCTAATAATTAATAATTCATATTAATCAAAAAAAAAAAAAAAAGATCGTATTAGTTTACGATGCATACACAATTTTTCCTCTATTTGAGCCCGCTTAGCTCAGAGGTTAGAGCATCGCATTTGTAATGCGATGGTCATCGGTTCGAATCCGATAGCCGGCTTTTGTCTATTTGGTTTGATTTTCACATGATTGAGAGTGTATTTTTGAAATCACAGAACATTGAAATGGCTTTCCCCTTTTTCCAAGGGTTGTCGATCTATCATATGCCCCATTTCAATTAGCAAAAAAATAGTAAGAAGTCCGTTTCGGCCGAACAAAATAGACTATTTATTTTATTTCTAATAAATTTCTATTGATATGATATAGATATATAAATTAATATAGAAAGAAAATTTTTTCTATACATCTATACATAAATAAAAAATACATAAATAAAAAATGGTCATTTTAGTACTCCAATTCAATCCATTTCTTAATTCTTTTTAGGACAATACTTCATTGTATTATTGGATTTCATCTCGCTTAATTTATCAAATTATTTAGTTCAGTTTGTTTATGTCCAAACAAAAAAGGAGTCTTCATGTCGCGGTATAGGGGGCCTCGTTTCAAAAAAATACGTCGTCTTGGAGCTTTACCGGGTCTAACTAGTAAAGGGCCTAGAGCCGGAAGCGATTTTAAAAACCAATCGCGCTCTGGGAAAAAATCTCAATATCGTATTCGTTTAGAAGAAAAACAAAAATTGCGTTTTCATTATGGTCTTACAGAACGACAATTACTAAAATATGTTCGTATAGCCGGAAAAGCCAAGGGGTCGACAGGTCAGGTTTTACTACAATTACTTGAGATGCGGTTGGATAACATCCTTTTCCGATTGGGTATGGCTTCGACTATTCCCCAAGCCCGCCAATTAGTTAACCATAGACATATTTTAGTTAATGACCGTATAGTAGATATACCAAGTTATCGCTGCAAACCCCACGATATTATTACGGCGAGCCATGCTCAAAAATCTAGAGATATGATTCAAAGTTATCTTGATTCATCCCCTCATGCGGAAGTTCCAAAACATTTGACTCTTCACCCATTCCAATATAAAGGATTAGTCAATCAAATAATCGAGAGTAAATCGATTGGTTTAAAAATAAATGAATTGCTAGTCGTAGAATATTATTCTCGGCAAACTTAAACCTAACTCAACTAAGAAGAGGTTTGGACAACTTTATTACTCCTACCCCCTTTCCTTCCCATAAAAAAAGTAACTAAAAAAGGACGCAGAATAAAGTGCTTATTCAGCGAATAGTAATAACAAATCGATATCAAAATTACCGAGGGTTCGAGTTCGACTTTGAGTATGTGTTGTTCTTTGATACATTGGCGTCATTAAGATTGGTAAATTAGTTGAGGGGACGGAAAGAGAGGGATTCGAACCCTCGGTAAACAAAAGCCTACATAGCAGTTCCAATGCTACGCCTTGAACCACTCGGCCATCTCTCCTACGTAATGATTATGCCCCATCAACCGAATCGATAGCGAGCCATTTTGATTTTGACTTTCCTGAAAATTTCGAGGAATCAATTCGAAAAAAAGTATGAAAAAACCAAAAGAGGAAAGATATCGATTTTTTAGATATCCAGTTATGTGATCTAGTGCTCCCATCCTTTTCGGATAGTTTGACACGAATTCAATCAAAGCGTAAGGAATCAACTGATTGGTCTATCTATTTTTTTTTTCTTCAATTTCGAGATGAGATGGGAATCAGACTAGGACCTCTTCATTCTTATACTAGTCAACTAGATTTGTATGAAATCGAAACTATTTCTTATTATTTTATTTAATTCCGGTAAAAAAGAAAAAGAAAGAATTGGGAGTTTTCAAATTTGCAAAATTCTGTTTTTATGTTATTTCGTGGTGTCCAATTCCTTTGTTTGTGGGGAATCATTTTCTTACGAAAGGTAATGAAAAGAATTTTAGAGTGGATTGCTATCTATGACTAAATCAAGTATAAATGGAAATTTTATTGATAAAACCTTTTCAATTGTAGCCAATATCTTATTACGAATAATTCCGACAACTTCAGGAGAAAAAGAGGCATTTACCTATTACAGAGATGGTGTGATTTGATCATTAGTTTACATATCTTTTCGATCTCAATTTTATTTACCGCCGCAGTCTTATAAGACTGCTGCATGATTTCGGAATAGGAAAAAATAAAAAATGAAATAAATCTACGCTTTTTGAAGGTGAGGTTTGTAAAAAAAAAAAAACAATTCCTTCTGTCGTGTATCCCCGATTAATGCAGCCTCAGATGCTTGAATTACCGATTCTAGTAGTGAGCCAGAGGTTAAACTTATGAATCTGTATTGCGGTGCGAATCAACCCTCATCCATTAGAATCAATAGGAGTAGAGGAGAAAAAGCACTACACCTAGAAATCAACAATACGCAGACTTTGGTCGAAATGATCGCCTTCCTTATCGATAGCGAAACTAAAATGGTTGGGACAACAAACATCCATCTCGTTCCTATTTTGGATACCTGTAAAACCATCGAAGACTGTTGAAGTGACCAATTCCTGGAAAGTAAAGGGCGTAGGGGACAAAGAAATTGTTGAAGTTACCATTTTTTTATTTAAGATTACCCCATTTGAGGTTAAAAAAATCTTTGGCAGTAAGGTTGGCTAGAGATTTCTTGTAAAAACACTAGCCCCACTCAGTCCATAACGAGCATTTTGCACTCTTTTTTGATTCCATGTATCATTTTTCATTATGCACCTAAGGGAGGAGCCATATGAGGTAAAAATCTCACGTATGGTTCTGGAACGGAGATTCTGAAAAATGAAGACGACCGTAACGGATGTCGGCTCAATCCGAAGGAAATTATGCAGAAGCTTTACAGAATTATTATGAAGCTATGCGACTAGAAATTGATCCTTATGATCGAAGTTATATACTCTATAACATCGGCCTTATTCACACAAGGAACGGAGAACATACGAAAGCTTTAGAATATTATTTTAGAGCACTCGAACGAAACCCCTTTTTACCACAAGCTTTTAATAATATGGCTGTGATCTGTCATTACGTGCGGCTATCTCCACTATAGAAAGAAAAGAGAAAAGAGTAGTAAATACTCTCAAAAAATAGGTTTTTCTACATAAGCATCGTCCACAAAACGATTTTTATCAGCTGTAGTAAAGCAAATAAAGGAACTTCTTAGAAGTCGAAATCTGAAGAAATAGATATGTCCAGAGACTTTCTTCTCTATTCCATGGATAAAGGATCCAATTGATAAAGAAAGCACCGTCAAGATCAATTA